AACCGGTAGCAACTTGTACTAAAAAACAAGTAAGTGTAATTCCCCCTAAACAATAAAATATGTTGACATGAGGAGGAACATATTTACTCGTTATATCATCCGCAATTGCCTGAATCTCAAGACGTTCCTCAAACCAATCATATACTTTATTGAGATAGGTAACTAGCTCGACTCCCCCTCCGAGAACCGTATATGAAAATTTCATCTCGTACGGCTCAAGCAGAAACACACAAATTTTCAACGGATATTAGAAAAAAAAAGGTTCAAAACTTCATCAGCCACAGGATTGTATCAATTTGCCTTGAAGATATTAAATAAGAAAAATCCAGAATTTCTTCTTTGTGATGATAATGCCAAAAACCTCAAGTTAGCTCATCTGTCTTTCTTTCCCTTATGTTGATCATTAGAGGCCTCTTGACTTTTCTCTTCCCTATTTTTTATTTATTTTATTTATTTTACTAGTAAAATAAATAAAAATTTATAGTGGTTTTCTAATAGAAATTATCTTGTTGCGATCCTATAAATCAGTTCAATTAAAACCTTAGATTCATACTAGAGCCACGATGATTGAGTCTCAAGCTAAACAAAAGGCAAGGGTTCTTCGAATAAGAACCGCTTGATGATCATTTATTGAATTGGTGTAATGACTCGACAAAATCGAGAGAAAAAAAGTTGTCTTTTGGGCAAACAAAATTGGAAAGAAGAAAAGTTCTTTTTTTATTAAGAACTACTTGAATTTTTTTTTTTTCAGTCTGGTTGCGAGGTCTAAATAGTGAGTATGAATCATAGTTCCTTTTTTTTTCTTGATCCACTCTATGTATTTCGTGTTCCAGATACTAGAATAAATAATATCCGACGAATTAGAATCATCTTGATAGAGAGAACAGGCCCTTTCTATGTATTATCAATAGGATCAATTCTAACAAGTCACACACTCATATTCCAGAGATACCAAAACAAAAAAATCCACGGTCGAACTACCAGAATGTCTAGAAATGTGGAGCTTAAAGCAGAAAGACCCTTTTTGGATGGAAAAACTATGACTTCATAGTTTTAGTTAGTAGAAACCTAATTCATTAAAATTCCGTCCAGTAAAACAGAAGAATTATAAATTTCTAAAATGATAGATAGGAATATCGCGAATAAAGCCATTGCAACCCCCATAAAAGGAGTAGTCCCCCAACCCGGAGCGACTTTCCCATATTCCGAATTCAAGGGTTTCAATAAACTACCTGCGCCAGTTCGTTTTGGCCTAGGTCTAGAACTATCTTCAACGGTTTGTGTAGCCATAAATTCTATTTAATCATTGGTGTTGACTTTGTATACTATTCCGTTGTAGTTGTAAATACACGATCTTTATCATAGATCCATTGTAATCTTGAAATTCGATAAAAATGGAAACAGCAACTTTAGTCGCCATCTCCATATCTGGTTTACTTGTAAGCTTTACTGGGTATGCCTTATATACCGCGTTTGGGCAACCCTCTCAACAATTAAGAGATCCATTCGAAGAACATGGGGACTAATTGAAGTAAGAAGTCTCCCAGCTGGGAGACTTCTTACTTCAATTAAATTATTTCATTTTTTAGTCGGAACCTTAGGTGGTTCTCGGAAGAAGATAGCGAAAAAAATTATCCCTAAAGTCGAAACTAAAAGGAACGTATAAACCAATGCTTCCATAGATTCGATCGTGGTTTTTTTACAATTATAACTTCCACACCTATTCACTTGTCATTTGGGATCATTTCCCATATAAAAAAAAGAAAAAGAGTCAAAGAAAGGACAGGAGATGTTTCCCATATCAAATCAAAAAAGAGAGGCGAAAGATACCATAGCAATGTGGTATCAGATTGTCTGTCTCCTTGTAGTTGGATCCCCAACTTTTTGGAATGTCCCAAATTCTACTTGAGCATCCAAGTCTGGATCAATACCAGCAAAAACATCTCGGAACAAGGTTCGAGCGCCATGCCAAATGTGTCCGAAAAAGAAGAGCAAAGCAAAGGTAGCATGACCAAAAGTGAACCAACCCCTTGGACTGCTGCGAAAAACACCATCTGATTTCAAAGTAGCTCGATCTAATTCAAAAATTTCTCCTAATTGGGCACGCCTCGCATATTTTTTTACAGTAGCAGGATCAGAATAACTTACTCCATTAAGTTCGCCACCATAGAACTCCACCGTTACGCCTACTTGTTCAACGCTATATTTGGATTCTGCTCTTCTAAAAGGAACGTCCGCTCTCACAATTCCCTCTTCATCTACCAAAACTACCGGAAATGTTTCAAAAAAAGTAGGCATACGACGTACAAAAAGCTCGCGCCCTTCTTTATCTCTAAAGACGGGATGTCCTAACCATCCAACAGCTATTCCATCCCCATTGTCCATTGAGCCTGCTCTGAATAATCCCCCCTTTGCCGGATTATTACCAATATAATCATAAAAAGCTAATTTTTCGGGAATTTTAGACCAAGCTTCTGATAAACTAAGATTTTCGGCTAACCCATCGCTAACTCTTCGATATATTTCTTGCTGAAAGTATCCCTGATCCCACTGATAACGAGTAGGTCCAAATAATTCGATTGGGGTAGTTGCCGATCCATACCACATAGTTCCGGCAACTACGAAAGCTGCAAAAAAAACAGCAGCGATACTACTGGAAAGTACAGTTTCAATATTGCCCATACGTAATCCTTTGTATAGACGTTGAGGCGGACGGACACTAAGATGGAATAGGCCCGCTAATATGCCCAGTGTACCCGCAGCAATATGATGCGAAGCTATTCCTCCCGGAACGAAAGGATCAAAACCTTCTGCACCCCACGCAGGATTTACAGCTTGTACTTTTCCTGTTAGTCCATAAGGATCGGACACCCATATCCCAGGACCATACAAACCGGTTACATGAAATGCACCAAAGCCAAAACAAGCCACCCCTGCAAGAAATAAATGAATTCCAAAGATCTTGGGCAAATCCAAAGAAGGTTTTCCCGTCCGCTCATCACAGAATATTTCTAGGTCCCAATATACCCAATGCCAGATAGCTGCCAAGAAACACAAGCCAGAAAACACAATATGCGCACCTGCCACACCTTCATAACTCCAAATACCCGGATTCGTTATAGTTCCTCCTGAAATACTCCAACCACCCCACGAATTGGTTATTCCTAAACGAGTCATGAAGGGGATGACGAACATACCTTGTCTCCACATTGGATCCAGAACAGGATCAGAGGGATCAAAAACCGCTAATTCGTATAAAGCCATCGAGCCAGCCCAACCAGAAACTAGAGCTGTATGCATTATATGCACCGAAAGCAATCGACCCGGATCATTCAATACGACAGTATGAACACGATACCAAGGCAAACCCATGGAAATACCCCTTTAGCAAAGAAAAATAGACACGATGTCGTTTTATTTTATCGCATTGGAAAAGACTATCCATATCCTATGTACCTAACCCTTCTAAGGGATTCTGTGTCAGAAAGCGTGAATATTTATTTCATTCCATTAAAAATAAGAAGCCAATTCTGTTTGTAAGAAGAAAGAGAAGCAGATCTATTCTATACTCGATAAGTGCCAATATGCAATGGGTAGCTTGGGCTATTTCGAAAAACGAAGAATAGATCCCTAATCCCTCTTTGTTTATCATTCGAATCACAGATTCCTTTTTCTTTATTCAATCTGTCTTACCTTCCTTATATGTATAATTTTTCAATCTATGTAGCATTTCAATCTATGTATTAATAGAATCTATAGTATTCTTATAGAATAAGAAAAAAATGAAGATAATAAACTGCGGATTCTTTCTTTCTTTTCCATTCTTAAGTTTCCATATTAAAGTGTAGTTTTCTTACTTAAATCTAATAATATTAATCTAATATGCCCATTGGTGTTCCAAAAGTACCTTACCGGATTCCCGGAGATGAAGAAGCGACTTGGGTTGACTTATACAATGTTATGTATCGAGAAAGGACACTTTTTTTAGGTCAAGAGATTCGTTGCGAGATCACGAATCATATTACAGGTCTCATGGTATATCTCAGTATAGAAGATGGAATTAGCGATATTTTTTTGTTTATAAACTCCCCCGGCGGGTGGCTAATCTCAGGAATGGCGATTTTTGATACGATGCAAACGGTGACACCAGATATATATACAATATGCCTCGGAATAGCCGCGTCCATGGCTTCCTTCATTCTGCTTGGAGGAGAACCCACTAAACGTATAGCATTCCCTCACGCTAGAATTATGCTTCACCAACCGGCTAGTGCTTATTATCGGGCAAGGACACCAGAATTTTTACTAGAAGTGGAAGAGTTACACAAAGTTCGCGAAATGATCACAAGGGTTTATGCACTAAGAACAGGCAAGCCTTTTTGGGTTGTATCCGAAGACATGGAAAGGGATGTTTTTATGTCAGCAGACGAAGCCAAAGCTTATGGACTTGTCGATATTGTAGGGGATGAAATGATTGACGAGCACTGCGATACTGATCCAGTATGGTTTCCAGAAATGTTTAAGGATTGGTAGTGGCTGAATTTCTTGTAAATTTATTTCAAACCTAAATTCGGGTTTTATGCGATTTTATAGAAAATAGAAATACTTCATGATGATGAATCATCAGGTTAAGATCGATCTAAACCAATCCATTTTTTTCTATATACATACGACATGCCAACGGTTAAACAACTTATTAGAAATGCAAGACAGCCAATACGAAATGCTAGAAAAACGCCCGCGCTTAAGGGATGTCCTCAGCGTCGAGGAACATGTGCTAGGGTGTATGTGCGACTCGTTCAGATCATGAGTTCAAACAAATAAGACAATTTTTGAAATATCCATGATCGGTACCAATGAATAGGATAGAGCTTCTCTCTCCTATATTTCTACGGTATATAGAATTTATGGTTTCCTTTGGTGCAAATCCAATCATCTAGATTGGAAGAAGCAATTCCCCCATTGGTAGCAAATGGTTATCGATTAAGCGGAGGAAATAGTAATAAAAAGAAAAGGCTTATGCTCCTTTATCTTAAAAGAACGGACTAAAGGGTCAGCTACTTAGCCAACTTTCATAATTAAATACCGTCACTGTATGAATAACTCTTATTTATTGTGAAAAGAGCGATTTACTCTATAATGGATAGGTAGAGCCAAAGACTGTGAACTATACAAGTTCACAATACCTTTTGATGAAAGAAAGGGCTCCGGTGTATAGAGAGGGCCTCACCGTTTAAAAGAGAACCATAGAAACGATGGAACCCACTGTTTTTTTAGTATCGTTAGAATTTGTTATTTCTATGCGAAATAACTGAAGGGGATAGAATAAAAAATCGTGGTTGGGAAGGTTATAGTAGCAAAAGCCATTGGAATTCATATTTTATATATCGGAATAATCCGTTTTGTTATTAATGGGAAAAAGTACGGTTAAAAGAAGAGAAATCATTAGTTATTCATTAAGGTTAATTTGATTCAATGACCAGAGTTCCGCGAGGATATATAGCTCGGAGACGACGAACAAAAATGCGTTCATTTGCCTCAAACTTTAGAGGGGCTCATTTAAGACTTAATCGAATGATTACTCAACAAGTAAGAAGAGCTTTTGTTTCTTCTCATCGAGATAGAGGCAGGCAAAAGAGGGATTTTCGTCGTTTGTGGATCACTCGGATAAACGCAGCAACACGGATATATAAAGTATTCGATAGTTATAGTAAATTAATACACAATCTGTACAAAAAGGAATTGATACTTAATCGTAAAATGCTTGCACAAGTAGCTGTATTAAATCCAAATAATCTTTACACGATTTCCAATAAAATAAAGACCATCAATTAAAGGGATAAAAAAGTAATATACAGGAATAATTAAAACCGAATTCCCGGAGAGGGAACTCCGGGAAGATACAATAAATTAAGATTAAGTGGTAGGAATCAACGAGCATGTTGCAATAAATAAAAAACTATTTCTTTTTTCCCATTTTTCTTTCTTTTCTTATAACAAACAAAAGAATCTAAACTGGATTACTTTATTTATATATGAGTCTGACCCTTTCGAATAAAACATCAACAATCGGAACTTAAGCTCCGATTGTTGTTTCTTAAATTCTGGTTGGAGTTTCTTAAATTTCGATTGGAATTGAACTTTTGTGTTAATTGAGGAATATGTCTATTTTTTCTGTGTCTAGGACCAGTAATTATTGAAATTGACTGGGCTTGAAATTGCTTCTCATTTTCATAGTTACGGAATGGTAAGAAAGATAAAATACGAGCCTGTTTTATAGCAAGAGTAATTAATCTTTGTTGTTTCAAGGTTAATCTATTTATTCGTCTGGATAATATTTTTCCTTGTTCACTAATAAATCGATTAATTAAGCTCATGTTTCTATAATCAATTCGATCCCCCGGACCAATTCGGGAACGCCTACGAAAAGGTTGTTTGGATTTACGAAAAGGTTGTTTGGATTTACGAAAAGGTTGCTTGGATTTATGAAAAGTTTGTTTGGATTTACGAAAAAAAGGTTGCTTAGATTTACGAAAAGGTTGTTTAGATATATACATGATTTATTCCTTATTTAAAAATTTGAAAAAAAAAAAAATGGATTTCTTTATTTTATTAATTTTGGATCCAGAAGAAGTAGTCTTTCTTTGGTCCATATATTATTTGATTCATATACTATATAAAAAAACCTCTATACATATGAAATAATATCTACCTAAAGTAGATTTTTTTTGTATTCTATCTATGTTCTATATATTAAATACTATGTTCTATATATTAAATAAAAAATTCTTACTCTTTCTATTCTTTAGAAAAATCAAAAACACGATGCTCCTATTTCTTTATTTCATTATGAGTCGTATGCTTGCGGCAATAACGACAAAATTTTCTTAATTCTAATTGTCCGGGTGTATTGTGGCGATTCTTTTGAGTACTATATCTAGAAATCCCCATCGATTCCTTATTGGTACCCTTTCGAACACAACTGATACATTCCAAAATCACTCTGATTCTAACATCTTTGCCCTTTGCCATGAACCTCCTTTCCTTTTTGGATCGACTTAACTTAATTCTTATACCTGTTCTTTTATTCTTCTATATTGGATCCGAAAAAGAAGAATAAAATCCAATAGAATAAAAAATGGAGAAATAATTAAAGAATACAATCCTTGTCGAATTAGCAAGGATTTAGCTTCGAAATCCTTTCATTTAAGTAGCAAGCCCGGCTTCTTGTGAGGCCTGACTTAGCTTGGATACCGCTTTTAATTAAATTTATGTTTTCTTCCAAAATGAGATTTACCAAATTTTTGATGACGCTGAGGTTCAACCCAATCCATCTTTTCTTTCTTTTTGCTTCGTATACTAAAAAAGAATTAAAAGAAAATTTTCGTCATGTCACGAAAAATTCTATCTCTCGTATAGGAATAACTAGAATTAAAAAAAAGGGAATGACAAAGCATCTGGGAATAAACGATTAATTTCTATCAATAAACCTGCTAAAGCCCCAAACCATAGAGTACTTAGCACGGGTGCTACAGAGAGATATGTTTTTATATCCCGCATTGAAAATCCTCCTTCCTTATTGGAATACATATATGATCAGATACTCTTGCCCAAGATCGTTTGTATTTCTTTATTTAGGCGAAATTCCTAACTAAAAAAACAAAATCAATATTCTATATATATAGAATGAACCATATAGACGAGATTTTCCTATCCCTAAAAAAGAAAAGGATGACCCCTTCTTCCTATACATTACTAAGGAATAGTAATCTTTCTTTTATAGGCGAAATTCCACTGGATTTTAGATATATACCCTTCCTTGATTATATGAGACCAAAAACAAGAAATGATAAGAAAGTTCTATATAGATAGAGAAATAGAAGGAAATTACGATGTGGAAAACAAGAAAGGAATTGTGTACAATGGCATTGTACAACAATTTGAAAAAGGGATGTAGCGCAGCTTGGTAGCGCGTTTGTTTTGGGTACAAAATGTCACAGGTTCAAATCCTGTCATCCCTACCTATTACTTCTCTCTTCTTTATGGGCAGTAGCGGGGAGATCCATTAAAGTGTATATAACTTGAATTTGTGGATACTATACGTACGTGAGACACATTAGGAGTATAAAAGGATTTTCTTTTTGAAAGCGCTCTTAGTTCAGTTTGGTAGAACGCGGGTCTCCAAAACCCGATGTCGTAGGTTCAAATCCTACAGAGCGTGATTCCATCTATCTTATGTCGAAACAGAGTAAAATAACTTAAAAAAAAAAAAACAAAGTCGAATTACAACTCCAATTTGACCTCCTCTCTAGTCTGGAGGAGGTCAATCAAAAAAAATAAATATTACTCAATCAAAGATCCAACTGATCCCCACGCCTGTATTGCAAATACGCAGTCACGAATAATCCCGCTAAAGTAATAGGAATTAGGCCTAAGACGATTCCAAATAGAAAAACTTCAATCATTTCGATTTGTTCGAGGGGATAAAAAAAGAGGTACGATCTATCTCTAAATAATAGTCTAAATTATCCACGAATCTCAATGACCAAAAAAAGAATTGGTAATTAGCGTGGAAAAGGGTCCTATAATATCAGGAATCCAAAAGAAAGATTCTTATTTTCTGACTTATTCATTCAATTCATTTCAAATAAGACGTATCTTGTTCAAGCCAATAAATAGAGCTGGGGTTATAGTTAAAGCAGCCAGTAGAAAACCGAAATAACTAGTTATAGTAAGCATGAAGGGGTTAAATTCCATTTTTTTTTACTACACTACATATGTTGGTAAAGCACTTACCTAAGTTATGGAAAATTCCTAATTCATCGGTTATTTTAGATAATACTAAAAAACAAGATAGAGCGAGATACAGAAGTGTAAAAGAAAATCGATTCATCAGATGGGACATGAGTCCCTAATTCCGAATCAAGAGATTTATTGTGGAATCTGTCAGTTAAGTAAAGTAATAATATTAAGAACTAGATCATCTAAACCCATTGAAAAATGAAATTGGATTTTTTGGGAATTTTGGAATAAAAGATAACTAAAGAATGGAATTTGAAAAAAGTTCTTTCTATTTCAGATTATTTCTTTTTCAATAGGATTTAATCCTCTTTTTAGAGCAAATGGTCGTCCCCTATTCCTTCTTATTTTAACTCATTGTATTCCATATGGAATAAGAGGAGAAGAAAACCATTCCAAGACTCCCGAAGACCCCCCAGAAAAAGGAAAAAATTTACTTTATTTTTATTTATTCATTTTTCGAACCCCAACCAAAGTTGATTCGAAGACGAGTTACTTCAATTATCTTTTTCTTTTAAGTTCTATCTTCTGTCTTTCCCTATTTCTTCTCGTAAAGTTACATGCTTGCAGTTTGGTTAAGAAAGTTAGACCTAATCCAACAAACAAGATAGGATTGATTACGAATCTTGATTCTTCAAAGAATGTATTCCGTTTCTTTCATAACGGATTATCTACTATTCGATTTTCTATTTTTTAGATAGTATTTTATACTAACCAATTTAATTCCTTAAAGGGAAAAGTTGGATTCGAATAAAACTTTTAACTAAAAAGGGATAGATTTCGCATATACTTATCCTTGTATTGCGTCAATATGAGAATATCCTTCCTAAATTCTTTATCCAAACCTATTGATCATTAACTTAGGTTTTCCCAAGATCCTGGTCACTATTCCAAATTAAATTATTCTACTATTCCGAAGACAATGAAAATAAGTAGGACCCCAAAAATTGGGGTTTCTATTGATGCCTTGAATAACATGTGGTTTCCCTATAGACAAAGAACAAAGAACAAAGAAGAAAAAAAAGAAGGGAATTCTGTTTCGGGACCAAGCCAAACAGGATTGCTGTGCTATAGGAAGGATAGCTATACTAATTCGGTATACTCAAAATACACCTTTGGTACAAAATTGACAATCTCACAAGGATGAAATATCAGTAATTTTCTATTTACTGGTTGATCCCATCTTTTACGGAATCAATTC